ATTTTCAATCTATTCCTAATAAAAGCCAAGACTCGCTTGGTGGAACGGCAAACACGGCAGACTCAAAATCTGTTTCTAATGGAATATCGGTTCGAATCCGATAGCGAGTATCTTATTTATAAATAAGGGCGGATATAACTTAGGGGTTAAAGTAGCAGATTGTGGCTCTGAAAACACGGGTTCGAATCCCGTTATTCGCCGAAAAACTCAAATATTTTTATTTTGTCATAAAATATATATTTTATTTTGCCTGCGGCCCTCATCCGTTAGCTTGAATATTTATGTAAAAAAAAGATCTATTTTCGCAAAAAAATATATCTTTTTTCGTAGACTATAACTCTAAAGTTTTTTTTTAAATTGCGGAGGATTGCACTTTCTTGTAAAAAAAAGTCAGAGAGCTTAGAGGCTGCGATCGGGTCGACTTTCAGCCCGAAAGGCTTTAGCCCTTTGTTTTGTCGGACAGTATTTTAATATTGTGGTGTCCGACAAAACAAAGTCCCCTTGGGCCCTGCCGAGGGAGTGCTAAAAACATGCAAAGCAAAAAAAATATTTTTTTTTGTTCCCGTAGCGCCAGGCTCCCATAGGGACTAGATTAATGATACAAGGCGCTGAGAAACCCAGTGGTGGCCAGCCCCCCAGTTCTGCTGTAGTGAATCCACTTATATAAAATTGATCAATTTAACCGCCCAGAGCAGTTCATGGTAACACGCGGATAGTACCTTGTACAACTATGTATGGTCTCAGCCACCAAAAAATTTTTTTGACCCTTGCTATCCTAGGCTACGACTTGAGCCCTGCCTAACTAAACGCTACCTATGCAGGAGGTTTTAGGTGCTGTGTCGTCCGGCTGCTGCATTACACGTTCACCAGCTAATTCGGGGTCCAAAGGATACTTCTTTGCCTTTACAGGCACTACGTGCTTCTTTGGCTTTACGGCTTCTCTGGCCGGCTTTACGATTTCCTTCGCCGAATTTGCTGAGAAAGAAGGGTCCGGAGACTTCTTTGGTTTTACAGAACTTGGTGTTTTATATACCCAGAAAGCTTTTTGCCATGAACTAAGCGACCAAGCTCTGCCAATTAAGCCTACGGCCTTGATTGTCAAACCCCGTTACTTGGTTATTCTCTGTCGACTAAGTAGCCCTATTAGATTCTAACCTCTCTTTCATATAACGAATAGAGCGTAAAATGGCTGTGACGTTAGACATTGCGCTCAAAAATCATCAATCATGTTTGTTAATGGATCACTTTCGTCCGTTGGCTTGTTCAACCAAAAACAAAAAACATGCGCCGGGTAAAAACATAAAACCAAAAAGTTGTTGAAATACCGATGTTGTTTCTAAAGTAGTCGCTTTTTTTATATCCATATGATTGAAAACAGTGGATCTGTCTTGTCCGTATAATAAAACTAAATTTTTGCTGTAGGAGGCTGAAGGTAGCAATTGTGACCATGTATTGTTTGGTGCTTCTTTAGTCAAGTACAAGATACAAGTAGGACCTGCGCTAGAAGTAAGCTGTGCAATCCAATGGCCCTGATTGTTTGGCAGAATATTTGGTTTTTTCTCTTTTGGTTTAAATAAAGTTTTACCTTTAATGGTACACAATATATTCTTGATTTGTCGCCATTGTCGACTTGTCAAGCCACTACAATGAAATAAAAGAATATATGGATATTGTTTTTTGATCTCTTGGGGCCAAAGGGCACTCGACTTTAGGGAGAGGGCTTTTTTTCGTAGAAATTTTCGTTGCATAAGGCCATTTTCATTTTTTTTTTTCGAAACGACTATTACAACGCGCACAACAGGTATGGCCTTTGGGTCACTGATGAACTAAGTGGACAGGAGGTGCTTACCTTATAAATGTGATATTGGATGGGCAGAGGTACAAGCCTGAATCAAAAGTATAGGTCAGTTTTTTTCTCAAAGATAAAAACGTTCCAATCATCCTTATTTGTAATAAATAGCCTAAATATGAAAATAAGGTGGCATTCGACAGCCGATAACAATTTGATCAACCATCTACGATGGTTGACGACAGAGAATAAAAAACATTTGAATATCGTGTGCTTAAGTTGCGAAGAAATGAAACTGCAGGCGAAGCGATCAAGCAGCATGGCTGCTTGATTGGCGAAGAAATAATCTACGTTGAGTCATAACGCGAAGCGCGCTCAATTCAGAAATCATATTATAAGCTGCGGGGATTACTATGTACGCGGAGGGGTACGAGCCTGGTTTAGCGCTAGGCCCACCGGTCCTGCGCGATAAAAGTACAAGTTCACGATGTACTAAGGCATTTCACTTATCCGGGTTTGGCAACGGAGACCTTAGCATGTGAAAAAAGCTCCGGGATTTCGCTCATCCTTTTCAGGATGACCGAATAGCAGGGGGCGAGCCGGCTCCTGTGTTTGAAGATGAGGATCCGTACTGGCGAATCGGAGACTCTTTCGGTCCTTGTCAACCAGCAATTAACCATTGGCACCTGAGCTCTGCAAATGGGGAAGCGCATGAACGTACGTTGCTCGCTCCATGCCTATTGATGGTATATATCAACCAGGTCATAAATGGTTTGTCCTCTACCTACTCTCTCGTATGGAAGGGATAGACCTGATGTAGTGCATTACCTATATCACTAGGAAAAAGGGAACTGAACGACATCTTCTTACAAGGCGTCCACTAGATTGGACAAGCCGCACAGGAAACAACGGTGAGACCCTGTAAAGCCAAAAAAGCACACGTAGTGCCTAGGGATGCCTCTACCGTAGGAAGTCAGAGGGCCCCACCTAACCGAAAGGACCTAGCAATAGGAAAGCACTTGATAACAAGCAGTAGGCGCGTAGCGGCCTATTACTTACTCACTGGTTACCGTTTGGCAAGTTTCACTTTGACGCAGTCTATCAGGCCATCTTCCAACGACCATGTAATAGGCGCTCGGGGGGGTGTGCCCGTTTGAAGAAGCTCTGAAGAAAGTCAGGTTAGAGAGCCGTGTAATGGGCGACTATCTCGTACGGTTCGTAGAGCAGTAGCGCAGATCGGTGAGCGAGGTAAACCTACGGCCGTCTAGGGTGGACTCTTGACTTTATCGGGTCATTCATCTACGATATAGATGAATCATTCAGTTATGAAATAAGGTAGGAAAATATAACCAGACTAATAGCCCCTACGGGTGCAGCTTATTCTTTGTATTGATCAAAATAGATATCGAAGTGATGATGGACTTCTGTGAGCGTCTTTTTTCGTATTTTTCTACCTCCCAAAAATTTTGTAAAGCACCATCGAGTGTTAGCTTCAAAGAATTATAACTCAACATTATACGCAGCATCTTTGCTTAAGGACACAAGCCCATCACTGGAGAGAACTCTAAGTGCGTAGAAAGCTTTTCAAGCAAACTAACTTTGCCTGTTTTCTAGACTGAAGTACGTAGTGCGGATAGATCCCAGGGGAAAGATCATCTAAGTAGTAAGCAACTGCTGGAAGTAGAAGATCGCCCTCAAACAAAAAAAAATAAACCATGAGACGGGTAAAGCATAAGCCTACAAAAGTTGTTGAAATACTGATGTAGCTCTTCAATTAGCTGCTTTTAGTATATACATATGATTGATTATAGTTGATAGTTATTTTCCATATAATAAAAGAAATTAGTAACTGAAACCCTTTTTTGCTAGGGCCCCAGAGGGTCACTTTTTTGTCTGACAAAAAAGGGTATGTTTGGACTTCGTCCAAAATAATAAAATGCAGAGCGCAAAGTGATCAACCGTTTTCTAATGCACCGATGGCGCTACGTGAAGTGATTTAATTTTTGTGTAAGGTTGATTTATGGCCTTTTTGGAGTATAGCCAAGTGGTAAGGCATCGGCCTTTGATGCCGAGAAACAAAGGTTCGAATCCTTTTACTCCAGGCCGCCCTAACCACGTTTCACGAAAGCAAAAATCTTTCTTTTTGCTTTGGTTGAAGGCCCATAGGGCATAAGGCCAAGCTGGCGCTCGGACCACGAAAGAAAATTTTTTTTATTTTGGCTTTTTGCTACCACTTTCGAAAAGAGCTTGCGTCCTTTCTTAGCGTCTCTCATCGTATCCCGGGTCTCCTTAGAATGCTTATAACCTAGTCTAGAACCCGCCATCTGGTTTATGTTGTAAGAGGGGAGTCATAAATCTATGTAATGCTGCTCTCTTGATATAAGATTGGACACCTCATCGATATCAAAATTCTATAGCGAACTTTAGCCACCCATCCACAGAGTTATAAAAAAACGGGCATGATTTCGCACCGACCGACGACCTATGTCCCTATGTCCTAAGAATAGAATATACAATACAGCATCTTTCCGCAACCCACATAAATGGAAGCGCTGTATCTATAATTTTCTTCTGAGCAGGCTCCTTATACACATGTGATAAATATATATACCGGGGTCTTAGGTAAGACAAAATCCATAATCAAATCATTCTCGCAATACCAGGTTATTCGTAGATTTCCTTATTCAGATACATTTTTTTAGTTTTTTTAACATAGCTAAATCTAAAGTATTAAAAAAAAAAAATAACCAACCCCTACAATTAATTTTTAATTCCAATCCAATCTGTAAAAAGTGAGCTTACGGAAAAGACTAAGCAAGCCTCCCAACGAAGCCATAACGAACCCTATCCAAATACAGAAAATAAAAGGGAGCTTAATTACTGTCATATACCAGCCTGTTTCAAAACTTCCAGTTCCAATCAAAGCATATAGATCCGTAAAGAGATTGGTATGTATAGCCACTTTGGTAGTGCTCGTTTCTTGATTTGAAAAATAGAATCTTTTTTCTGGGAACATAGTCAACCAATGTGAAAAACTATTATGTTCGAGAACTGTAAAGCCCTTTTTTCGTAAAGGCAAAGAAGTGTGCGCAAATCCTAAAGCCATTTCCGGCCTTCCGCCCTTCGTACCGTTTCCCTCTCCCGTTGGTCGAGAGCTAAAGCCTCTCCCGTTGGTCGAGAGCTTCGCACCTTCGGTAGGCCGGGATTGCAACAGGGCAGGACGTGATCCATCATGCTCAAACATGAATGGGGTTTTTAGGGACGGTTTATAAATAATTAAATTACCACAAATGGAGTGAAAAGTGGGTCCATGTAATTGATCAATACCTCGCAAAGTGCTACGAACCTTCCCTATATGTAGTTCGGAACCCAAAGGGGTTTTCCCTGTAAATTGTATTTTTTTTGCGTTAGACAAAATTACACCCATAATAAAGATGCAAACTCCTCCATGTGAAATCTTCATATTAACGGGAGCTTTTCGAAAGTCGTGACCAACAGTCATCAGTCTACTCGGTAAGGCGCGGCGAACAAGAAAACATCTACTCCAATTCAAGTTATTTCTTCTCAGTGACGATATAATAAGCTCGCGTCTTCTCTGCTTGTGAAAAACAAAAAAATTAAATTTGTGCCTCGTTAAGCTATCGCGCCTATGATGAAATGATAAAAAGAACGTACAAAAGAAGAAAAAACAAAGCACACCACAGAAAGATTCTAAATATGAAAAGTCTCCCATGAATTTGATAATAATAAAATGAAAAAATAACAACAAGGCCCGCAGGGCCCGGGCACTGTCAGACAGGGTCCCGGACTTGGTTTTGTGGGACACCACAAAACCAAAATACTGTCCGACAAAACAAAGGGCCGGGGACTGTCTGACAAAAAAGGAAAAAAAAACCTGACGAAAAAAGGAAAAAATTGACAAGGCTTTTTCATCCAGAAAAAAGGAAATATATTGGATTTTTTTAGGTGAGCTTTTCTCAATTATGTTGGGGAATAGAACGGGTCTTGCTCTTATCAAAACTATCCTTTTTGCTTCGTGCAGAGAGCGCATGAACCCCCTGGAATGTATATAAACTAAAACAAGTAATAAAGATGTAAAAATAGGTATTATAGTACCATTAAAAAAAGGAGCACCTGTGGAAACATCTCTACTTACCAACCATTGAAATAGTATGGGTGCTGCTGTGCCACAAAGCACAACCAAAAAAATAAGAAAAAAGAAAAAATTCTGTAGTTGGACCATCTGCTCTATTCGTTTTGATTATTTTGCTTCTCCGGATCAGAGAATACAGTCTATTCTCTCGTGTTCGCTCCTCGTTTTAAAGAATGCGTACAAAAGATTTTTTAGGTGCGAAGGTCTCGACCAGCGGGAGAGGAGTGTATTTAATTGAAATGAACTTAGCTCCTTCTGGCCCGATCCAGCGCAAAGCGCTTGATCGGGCTAAAGTCACTTGCAAAAGGTAGCTTTCTTTATTTAGACTTTTTACTTGCTTTGTATACAATGACTTTGTCATGACCTTCTGTGCCCTCCATGAGCTTTGCTAAACGATTGAATTGATACGAGTGCGCAAATCTTCGCGAATGCCACAAGATCTGGTTTACAGGGTTTGAGACCGTAGGATCTTGGTTTGATGATGGAACAGATAATGCACCAACTAGCTGGGTACTTGATTGCTGCTTCATTTTAAAAAAAAAAATAAAAGATATGCTGGTAATTAGAAGCAAAAAACACCATAAAAAGATTCCTCGTGTAGAATCTGTAGCAAAACTATGAACGGAAGCTAGCAATCCAGAACGCACGAAAAAAGTTCCTAAAATACAACATAAAAAAGTAACCATATTGAGAAACAAGGTCCAATCATTCAATTTAGGTAAAATGACTGAATGAATACAAGCTGTAGCTAATAGCCAAGGCATAAAAGAAGCATTTTCTACGGGATCCCAAAACCACCAGCCGCCCCAGCCTAATTCATGATAAGCCCACCAACTTCCTAGCAATATGCCTACCGTTAAAAAACACCAACATGTCAAGATCCAAATTTGAATTTGTTTCCACACTACCGTATTCGCGCTGCAGGTCCAACCAAAATGAAAATACATAGTATTTGTTTTACGAACAACACTCTTAGCCTGCTCCCTATGGGCCAATGACCCAAAGGGCACTCGACTATAGCGAGAGGTTCTCGTGTGCGGACCAGCCATTTCCGGCCTTCGGGCCTTCTTTGGCTTTACCAAAAAAGGACAAAAAAAAATATATATATTTTTCAAACTTTTTTGCGGCCTGTTTATTATTTTGGATAGACATAAGCAAAAGCCAATCGCACTTGCGACGTATCCCGCATAAATGCAAGGAGGATGTATAGCTAATATAGGATCTTGTAAAACAGGATTTAATTCCGCAAGTGATTTAGTACAAACAAATGAAATTCGAACAAAAGGATTGGAACTTGCTAATAAAAAAATAGAAAAAAATAAAGCAATGCCTTTATAAATATAAATTTGCTGTTCATCTATAAGCGAAACTGCCCTCTCCCGTTGGTCGAGACCTTCGGACGAAAACAAAAAATAAATATTTTTGTTTTCTGCGCCCTTTGCTTGTTTTGATACATTACAGGGTCGAACCAGATAACAAAAAAGGAATCCGTAAAAACTTAGGATCCAACACCATAATAACAGACTACCTTCATGATTAGACCATGTTCCTGATATTTTATAAAACAAAGGCGCATTAGCATTTGAGTTGGTAAATACGTTGTAATTAGAAAAGTCAGAAGAAATATAGCAAAACAAAATACCAAAGAAAGACATAGTAAACAAAAAAAAATAAAGTGAAACAGCCACAGGGCGCAGCTTGTTAGTTAACGCAACGAAGATACTCAGTACTAAAAAATAATGGCCCAATTCCGGTGACATAACATTATAAACTTTGCTTATAATTGGCAACAAAAAAATATTTTTTTGCCGTACAGCTGGGATCGTTTTCGTTACGGCATTTGGCATGCCGATTATGAGTCCCAATTTCAATAACGGGAGATTACACACGTTGCAAGCTAGCCTCTTAAAACTCTCACAAAATAGCGTCTATGAACCCCATAAAGAGAATAGGGGGCCCAAATAGCAGCCGTACGCGCCTTGCCTTTTCTGCGAATCAACAAGAAGATTTGGCGAGCAGCTCTATCATTTGCTTTTTCACGGATCATGGAAACTTTGTGTTCTTCATGATTGACGTCATACATCATGGGCAGTATTTACCCATCAATACAAGACGTTAGGTATAAAAAAAAAATATATATATATTTTTATACCTAAGGCCTACTTCAGCCAGCATTGACGGGGTCCATATAACGAATAAAAAGAATTCTTTGGCGATGTTTTTCAATAAAAGAAATTGACCTTTGAGCTGCTACGGCCTGCTGGGCCTTAACTCTAGAACCAATAGGGTATAGGCGGCCCGCCCGTAGCGCTTCAAATGTTTTAAAGGGCTACCGCACTACGTGCCTTGCGCGGGTTTTATTTCCTATAGGCTTTTGGCTCCTGATGACAAAAGGCCCGCGGGGCGGGGCACTGTCAGACGCGACCGGCGACTGTCTGACAAAAAAGATAAAAAAAACTGACGAAAAAAGGAAAAAATTGACAAGGCTCTGGGGAAGTCATTGGCTTTTTCGCTTAAAATAAAAAGATAGAATTATTTGACGTGTTTCCAAAATAAACAAAATCCCAGTTAAAAAGAAGAAGCTAGCAAAGATTAAAAAGATTGGAATGAGCATAGAAATATGTATTGAAGTACCAAATTGGCTAATGCTTGAAGGTTGATGCAATGTATTCCACCAGTTGACAGAAAACTTAATTATTGGTATATTGATTAGCCCTATACATATAAAAATAGAAGCAACATCCGCAGAAAACTCTTGAAAACGCAGTGCACCCAGGTAAATAAAAAACAAGATTAATACAGAGGTTAAACGAGCATCCCACACCCAAAAGGTCCCCCACATAGGTTTTCCCCAAAACCCCCCGGTGACTAGGGTAAACAACGTAAACAAAGCACCTATTTTGGCAGCGGTTTTGGAAAATAACTGAAAAAGGGGATGTTTTGTTAATAAGAATAACACACTGCTAATAGCCATTGCAATATAAATAAGTAAACTCATCCAAGCTGCAGGAACATGCACATAAATAATGCGATAATTTTCACCTTGTTGAAAATCGGATGGTGCTACCCAAATACTTAAATAAATAGCCATCGCTGTTAAAAACCAACAAAATCCAATGAGAATTTGCGCGTAGCGAAAAGAGCAGCACATAAAAAAAAAAGGACGTAATAAGGGGACATACATAGTAATTTTCTAACTTTTGTCAAACAAAAACGCAAAGCGGGAAAGCTAAAGTTTTTCAAACCTTCGCTGCGCGCCAGTCCAGCCGTTTAAGCCCTTGGACCTTTGTTTTACAAGCCAAAGTTCGTAAAGCCCTTTGCGCTCTTACTAAAAAGCTTATTTTATAAAAATAAAAAAAAAGATAAGTATTTTACTTTGAATAAAGTAAAATTTGCGCGGATCAGGCTTTTTTGATTCAAAAAATAGAATTTTTTTATGGAATAGAAAATGCTGTTTTTTCTTTACTTTATTAAAGGGTCGACCAAAGCGAGACACTCGACCAAAGGGAGAGGGATTTATCTACTTTTTAAGTCGACCGCGTCGACGGACATCGGTTTTTCCAGTGCCTTTTTCATATAAGATTTTATTATATGATTATTGAATGAAATCAATGATTTCAAGCAATATGATTGTAAAGGCACCTCTGGTGCATTTTCATTCCCCGAAACACGTTAATATAACAGAAAATACAATTAGTTCTTCTTACCTCGACCTGCATATACTATACAAGGATTTTTTCCTGGATATTCACACGTCTAAGATAAGAGGTGGTGTTGAGTTGGACCTTTTTTTATTCGAAAGACAGTTTGTACTCGAACGTAGTATACCCTGGGGCGGTGGCCCACATATTCACAGGCTTTTCAGAAACACAACCTTTTTCCGTTGTCACCATAAACCTATCCGCCATAGGGGAAACAACTTCTGCTAGTGAACGAGCCGCCCGAGTCAACTGGGCCCTTGGTAAAAAAGCAAAAGTCGCTCCCAAGCTATGGTCGAAAGACTTTCATTTCGGTGAGCTTCATCAACACCGCGGCAAATTTGCTTACTTGAGGTGCATGACCACACCAAAGGAGATAGTTGTGAAGACTAAACACGATTACTCGACTATTAGACAAATCCACCAAGTCCTCCATTGTCGCGGGGCAGAAATACAGACTAAGCGTATTTTACTGTCTTCCGGACCGTCAAGTACTTCAGTACACTGTTTGTAACAATTTGACGGTAAGGTACATAAGATTTTGATAGCTTCTTTTCTCGAATTTTTTTACCACCACCGGACTTGACCAGCACAACACCTTAAAAATTCAAGACTATCTTTCAACCCTCTGTCTCTTTTAGCCTTTTGAAAGGGCCTCCCGGCGGTTAATCAAAAGAAAAAGACCTTGGCATATATGCCGAGGTCTTTTTCACGGCAGCGTGCACACTTTAACTTTTTATGTTTAGGGTCGACCAAAGCGAGACACTCGACCAAAGGGAGAGGGAAAATTGGTTAAAATAATTTGAAATCATTTTGCTAGTAAAGTTTGTAAAGTAATTGAGACCAAAATAGGATAAAAAAATAAAAACAAAAGTAAATATCCCATTAATAAAATAACATGAAACCATTCTGTTTCAATAGAGGTACAAAAAACGATTAAGGGCAATAAAGTGGGTAAGGTTGTTAGATTTTGCAAGCTGTTCCAACCATTGGATGTGATTCCAAGAGCCAAACAAGAATGAATACCACACATAAGAGTAAATATCTGGCTTCCTATAATAATGGTGAACCAATTCATTTTGGATTGATCAAATTGGTACAGAAGTTGTAACACAGGAAAACTACAGAAAACACCACTTATTTGAAGAACCCAGTGACCATACAATTTAGAAAGTAGGATTTTTTGCAAACAATAACCGCTTAAATAATACAATTCGAGTGTACCATCTTCAAAATCATTTTGAAAAAAACGTTCAGGAAGAAAGGAAAACAACAAACAAATCCAAATTAAACCTAAATGGAAATGACATAAGAAATCTTTAGAAAAGCCTATCATTAAGGGCGTGACTACAATATACAACAAAAATAAAGAAAAAGTCGTTATTAGTGTAGATAAATTGAGTAAAATATGTTGATAAAACAGTTTCAGAAAGATTTGAAAGGCACGTAGTGCGAACACCATCGGTAGAAGTTATTTTTTTTGAGTTTTGAGATCCAAATAGATATTTTTTTTTGTTGATTTATGTTGCGAATAGAATAAAGAAATACAGGGGAAGCCAAGAAAATGCGTTGAGGCCAAAGGTGGAGAACGTCTAGCGTTTTCCAAATGCAGAGTCTCGTTTTCTTCTCTAACCCGCTTCATCGCCAAGGGGAGTGTATAAACAGCCAGTAAAGATGCGTAGCCAGGTATAGTCGTCGCGAAGACAGTAAGCAGTGAAAAGCTACGAAAAAAAATATATATTTTTTTTACATTGTAATTTTTTGGGCTTTAGCTCTCGACCAAAGAGAGAGGCACGTATGCTCGACCCGAACCTTCGGCCCGTAGGGCTGCGACGTCTCCTATGGCGGAGTCTTTGCCAATCTACGGGATTGGCCAGGCTTCCCCGTGGCTGCTGACGGGGCACAGCAAAGACAAGTTTTTTTCGATTCGATAATCAAGCGGGACAAAGTCACAGCGTTTGATTCTTTCAAAGCCTTTTTACTTTAACCTTTGGCCTCTGCGATCTTTTTGAAAGAATGACTGTTTTGGTAATCAAATTACAAAATAAATATACAAACTTTATAGAATCATCATTCACTGGAACGGGATAAGTTATTAATTTATGTAATCTGTTTGGAATATTAGAATCCACCAAAGCTACAATAGGTATTTGTAATTGATTAGCTTCAAGTATAGCCATGGAATTTTTATTTGCATTTATTATTACTAAACAATCTGGGATATTGTGTGTCATGATTCCTTCAAAACATTTTTGCATCTTTTTAAAACGTGGAAAATAATCGAAAGGCGAAGATGTAAAAGCGTCTTTCAAATTAGGATGTGCAGAGAAATCTTGAAAGTGTTTTTTTACTTTTTTCATATGTTTCCAATTGGTCAAACCCCCCCCAATCCATTTATGATTGATATAGCTTTGATTGGTTTTTTTTGCCATTTGTTGAATTATTTTATTATATTCCGGATTGGTATTTACCAATAATAAATGGCCTTTTGCACTAATGATAGATCCAATCAAATTACAAGCCCTTCGTAAACAAATAAGTGTTTTTTCTAAATCAATAATAGCCATTTCATTTCTAAATCCATATAAATATCCTTGAAAATCAGAAGTTGGTATCCGATGGCCCAGATATGCGTTTGTACTCAGTAATTTTTGAATAACCAACAAATTAGAATTGTACATAGTTCCTTTTTTCTTTTTGTTTAGATAGCTCAGGTGGTTAGAGCAAAGGACTGAAAATCCTTGTGTCAGTGGTTCGAATCCACTTCTAAACACAATAAGGGTCGGGTGGGGCGGCTGCCCTACCCTACATTCGATAACAGGGGGGCAGCCCACTCTCAATATGGCCGAATGGCCGAGGTATCTGATGGTGCTCCACACACCGAGCCCCGTATAAGTAATCAATCTCGAACGCCTTGGAGTTCAACTCTACCCCTAACACCCCTTCGGTTCGGCGAACCTTGGATACTTCATTCCCTCCCTCCCGGTATATGAGGTTGTTTATAAAACGCTTTTCAGAAATAGGCTTTAATAAGCCATTTCTCAGACATTAACGCTCATACGCTGGGTACAAGGACTTCTGCTGGGACTGGGGTCCTCTGGGGGGCCATGTAGACTTCTACATATGTCCCGGGAATGTAGTTCTTCTTCTACCCACATGGATAGAAGGATTCACCCCCGCCTGTTCCTGAGCTATTTCAGGAATTGAAGGGTATGTAAGTTCGGTAAACCGAAGTATGCGATCAGCCTCGGATTCGGTCAGTCATAAAATAGGAGATTTCCAACCCTTTACCAGTATTTCAATTAAAATCCCGGGGAACCGAGACCCGTCTCTCTGAGGCCTTGATCGAGTTTACCAACCTGAACAGAAAAGATAGATTTGGCCAGTAGCTGCTTTATAGTTTAAGAATTCCGCTGTCTGAACCTTAGGGAGGGTCAGGAAGACCATAAATTCGTGGGAGTTCATTCAATTCCATTCCTACGTTACATCTAATTCCCAAAGTAAGGAGGCCGGAAGATTAAGGTATCCGGCTGTTAAAGAGGAAGTATGGGAGCCGGATTCCTCAGGGCTCCCGTGTATTTATTCGTAGGCTTGGCCCTACTGGCCGGCCCATAACATAACTAATCAAGGATAAGGCGAGCGAGTACGAAATGGAAAAATTGACCGGGTCCTGAGTTTTTTTTTTAATTGTATTTGGTACTTTTTTGTGGTGTTTGCTTTTTGGAAAGAAGTGCCAAATTAAAACGATCACTTTTGGATCAATCGTACATTTTAACGATCAAATGGTACATTTTTGCAATAATAAATGTGAAAAGGACAAGCCAACGACCTCCCGGGTGAACGATTTCTCGCAAAAATCTACCATTTCTCGTGTACCATTTCTCGTGTACCTTAGTGTCGCAAAAGGTGAACTATTTTCCTGAGCCTTTTCCTCCGACACCTCTGGTAACTGCACAAATGTACCAGCAAAAATGAACATAAATTTTAAACCTTTTCTCATCAGAAAAATCATGAAGGAAAAGAAAAAGAGTCAGGTTCTTATCATAATTCCTAGAAATTATGCATCTACAATTGAGCTTAATAATTATCATCAAAATGATAAAGAAAAGGATAAGGCGCATATCATTATTATTCTCAATGATGTATTTATCATTGAAAATAATAATGATCATAAAAATTGTAGAAGAATAATGATCACGATGAGCATAATTCAATTATGATCATCGTGATTATGATTATCAACATGAGGATTAAGATTCATATATATATACAGATATATCCTTTAAATATCCTTGATCATCAAGTTAATTATGATGATCGAGGATCATCATAATTAACCCCATCCTCGTGTTGATTTCTCTATCATTCAGATAATGACCTTATTTGGATCATTCATTTTACTGGATAATAATAATAATGTTGATAGTCTATCAATCGACGACTTGATCCTTACTTCATTTGAATCATTCATATATGTATATGATTTGATCATATACATATTTTCTATATGATGTAATTTATCATTTCCTTCTCAATCACCGGATTAAAATGAAAGATTTACAAAGAGAGGCTTTATCTCATTCTTTTCAGTCCTCCCGGCTGCCGTCCGACGGGCCATCCATAAGAAAGACTTACTTTTATGTTTTTATTTCCTGTTCCTTATCTGTTATGTTCGGATAAATAATAATAAAATTTCCTGTTCTTATTCTTTATTTACCTTTCGGGTACACTGCTTTTAGTTACAACCGTTGAGGATAGGTTATAGGCCAACCCCCCCCCCACCCTATTCGCCGTCTAAACCGTCACGGCAGGGCTTACTCCTTTATATACTTTATTACCTATATTTTTATATTTTTGACTAAAAAAAATATATATATTTTTTTGCCGCTGGTTCTTGGCTGGTTGTTGTTCGCACCGTCTACGTTGCATATGGTGGGTAAGTCTAAAGGGTGGTCAAGATCTTTGTACTTATTAGATAATAGGTTATTTCCAGGAACAATAGAATCGTAAAGTAGGCTAAGGACGGATTCGAACCATCTTTATAGGATTTGCAATCCAATACATTACCCTTATGTTACTTAGCCATTTCTTATACTTTTTGAACCAAAATAAAAAAAAATATGAAAAACAACAAGATTGGCGTAAGCCAAAAACACTTTATCACAACCATTAATATGACTCAATTTGACCAACAGACTGTTTTTCTGACATCATTTTTGAATATCACCTCGAGAATGTGGAGAATACAGCAACATATTCAACTACCGATTGGTATTTGATAGCCATCTATCCCCTTTGACTTAGTTTAACCTTGTGTAAGGAGCTCCATTTTTTCATATATGATGGTCATTGCTACCTACTTCGTTTTATTGAAGCTGTTGTAGATTCGGAATCCCGGGCATTCCATAGTTTTTATTATATCGAACATTACCAAATGCAATATATGTTCAATCAAAATATATGTTCAATCAAAATGTTTGAATATTACCTAAAAAAGAAAAATAAACCTCTCCCTATATATAGTCTCGCGCCCTTCAGGTCCTTCTTTCGTAAAGCCAAAGAAAGTCTACTTCCGACCCATAGGCACGGAGTGCGCGGGTAACGGGAGAAGGCTCCGAGGGGGACGAATACCAACGGGAGAGGGCTTGTAGATTGAAGGCACGTAGTGCTCGACCCGAACCCTTTAGGCCGTAGTCTTCGCCCCACCAACGCTTTTTCTACGCGGAAACATCGATTTTCACAACATCACGGAACAAGTACGCGATACCTTTGGGTTTCTCTTGCGAATACTAAGGATTTCCGAGATATAGCCAGTCAAATAGCCCAACTCATGGTATGTATAACTTCTTCTATGGTTCCATATAAGTATAGCAAGACCGATGGTTCTCTCAGGCTTACTTGGTTATCCTTTCGGTCACGTCATTTATTATTGTGATTTGGAAGAAAAAGCCAAAGAGTTGACCGACGGCGAGGTTGTATTTCTAGCTCCTGAATGGATTAGGTCTCCAGTCACGGCATGTCTTTTCAAATTAAAAAAGCATGCGGGCACTCTGGTCCTTCAGGTCTACAGAAAAAAGTTTCATTTTACTTTGCTTTGGGAGCTTCGGAATTTTTGATAAAGTCGGTATGACAACGGAGTGCATCAGCCTTTCTATTTCTGTTTATATTTCTAAATTTAAGGATATGCTAGCCAGTAAGATCCGTTTATTACGAGCCTTGGTGCTAAGCTACAAATGAAGCGCGTAAAGCCTACCAAATAGTATTTGGTAGAAAATAATTCATTATCTCCACCCATGCTTTTCCTAATCTACATAAATCTTGAGTATTTCGTGCCTCAAGCATGGTCCGGGGGGCCAAAGGTTCTCGTTTCTATATATATGATATTATACATATTATGTCTCTTCTGTTAACCCCCCCCCCCTTTGGGCCATAAGGGTTCGGGTTTATTTTAGTATATTGGGTTGTTTTTAGTTTGGCTGCATTTTTAGTGATCAGCCATGAATGGTCATTGTTTTGACAAAAACAAAAGTAAACGGTTATGCTAGAAGGTGCAAAATTAATTGGAGCAGGAGCAGCTACCATTGCTTTAGCGGGAGCTGCTGTAGGTATTGGAAACGTTTTTAGTGTGCGCCTCGGCAGAGCGCGTTTGGATCAGCGAAGGTTAACAGATTATCGCACGGCCTTAGCCCTAACCTGTAGCGGGAACAGACCGCAGGGAACCATAGCATGGGTTTCGGCTGAGTTTCGTCGCACGGTGTTCACGAGTGCTTCAGAGTCAAGCGTTACTCCCTCCAACGAAGGAGGCCCGGAAGGCACTAAGGACCAACTAAACCCTTTGTGCAAACAACCCTACGGGGGAAACTGCAGGAAGCAGGAAAAGTCGCTCACTAATCTAAACGACGAGCAAACAACCAAACGTGAAAACGAGGGATCACCCCAATGGACCCCGAAAAGTTTAGCGCCTAGGTGCCAAACTCCGGGGGACGGAGGTATATCCAAAAATGTAATGGGTGACAGATCAGTCATAAGTACTCCGAGGGATACACTGGGCAAACCAAGTCGCGTATACGACGATGCCCGTAATGTGAAAGACTCTGAGGGAAGGACTGTAGATGGTAATGTGCCATCACGGAAAGGCGCGGAAAAAAGTTTTTTTTGTCAAACAGCCCGCAGGCACGTAGTGCGAAGACAAAAGGAGAGGGTCGACCAACAGGACAGGGCAGAAAATGGAAGACTGAGAAAAGCAGAAATATTTTTTTTGGGGAGTGTAGCAGAATCAGCGAAAGCAACTACTAAAACCAAGGCCTATAAAGGTGAGTCTATCCCGGTGACGCCTCCCGCGCTCGGTCGCGTCTTCTATGAAGACATTTACAATATAGACAACCTTAGGGCTGGCTACAAAAGGCTAAAAGGAAATCTAGCCCCGGGAATCGACGGTAGAACTAAAGCGGACATGACCGACAAGACCCTTGAAAAACTATCCAAAGAGTTGAGAAGGCAGGCATATGCCCCAAAACCGGCCAAACGGATAATTATTACTAAACCAGATGGCGGTAGTAGGCCCCTTTCTATTGCTTCGACGGTTGACAAAGTTGTGCAATCCACTTTAAAAGAACTGGTGGAACCGCACTTTGAGTCGCTTTTTAGAGACTCAAGCCACGGCTTCCGCCCTGGGAGAAGCTGTCATAAAGCCCTACGAGACCTCCGTTACTCGTGGACGGCACTGACTTGGCTTGTACAAATTGATATTAAGAAAGACTTTGACAAGATTCATCATGAATTGCTTATTAAGGAAATGGAATCAGTGCTGCGATCTAAAGCACTACAGGATCTTATGCGAAAGCTACTTAACGCAGGATACATAGATGTATATAACCTTACAGATCGAACGCAATACAACACAGAGGGCGTTCCGCAGGGCTCTATAATCTCCCCGCTTTGTGCCAATATCTTCCTACATAAGTTGGATTGTTATGTCGAAGACATACTCATACCCAAATACAATGTAGGGAATATGCGCCCCGCGTCGGCGGAATATAAGAAAAGGCTTAATATCCATTCAAAGGACAAAGCCTTCTTCAAGTATTATACAGAATTAGAGCAGGCAATCAAAAACATCAAACACCTAAAGTGGATAAACCGCGAACAACAAAAAAAATCTATTTTAGTAAAAAAAAAATATTTTTTTGAAAATTTGTTTTTTTTTCGAAACCCTAAAGTTTCGTGCCCTTTGGGCCGAAGGACGCTTCTAGAAATGGCTAAGAAAGAAGGATTAAAAAGACTTAAGTACCTCCGGTACGCGGATAACATAATTTTAGGTGTTATAGGCAGCAAACAAGATGCCCTAGATATTAGAAAAGCTGTGCAAAACTTCCTGCAGGAAGAACTGAAGTTGGACATAAACGAACAGAAAAGTAAAATCTTACACGCAAAGTCCGAGATGGCCAAATACTTAGGCGCATTAGTAATATATTACGGCACCGCAAGTGTGGAAATCTTAAGCACTGACAAGGTCTCCGATGTCAAACAAATAAGACTCCGATCTCGTCCACAACTAATAGCTCCCATAAAAGACTTAATAACTAAAGCCTTGGAACTTGGATACGCAAAAAAAAACGCCAAGGGCTTAGCTCGAGCAACCTCCAATCCACGATTGGTTTCCTCAGGGGACAAACACATTGTTACCCACTTCTCATCGGTGATACGCGGCATTGTTAACTACTATTCATTTGTGAACAAGCGCTCTTCCCTGTGGAAAGTTGTGTCCATCTATAAAAAGTCCTGCGCGCTAACCTTGGCCAGAAAACACGGCCTACGGTCAGCCAAAGCTGCTTTACTTAAGTTTGGTCCAAACCTGCGGATCACAGAAAAAGGCAAGGAGGTAGCGTCACTATACTACCCCACCTCTCTAAAAACTACAGGAAAGTTCCACGCTACTAGGTTCAGTCAGGTTACTATACTCGAGGAACCATATTATGGAGTCAGGTGACTATATTCGAGGAACCCTGTGATGGAGTGGCGTGGATAGAGCGGACAGACTACTCACAACAAAAGGCTCTATCCCGCGCCTACGGCAAAAAAAATATGTTTAGGCTCTCTTCCTTTGGTCGAGTGTCTTGCTTTGGTCGACCTTCTCTCTTTGGTCTTCGCGCCTCTCCACTCTTCTCCCTCTAGCACTCGTGCGTGGAAATCGTAAAGCCATTTCCAGCCTGCGGACCCTTCTTTCTCAGCTAGTTAAAAATTTTTTTTGCAGCTTTAACTGTATCACTTGAGATCTTTTCAATATATCCCGGTCTCGGCGCTCTTGCTAGGGCAACCATAGCCAAATCGAGAAAGCGGATCACGCTATGCCTACAATGACTTAGTTACAAGGTGCAGGGGAGGGGGAATTGCACAGTAGTCGCGCGTCCCCGGTGTAAGGAGGGCTAGTAGCGCTTATACGGCCAAGCCACAAAAGCTGAAGAAATTGCCATGGACGAGCCACATGCAGGGAAACTTGCACGTGTGGTTCTGACCGGGGGGAAGAACCCTATCGGTATTCTTTGATTAATTCTGTTGCGCGAAATCCATCATTGGCTAAGCAATTATTTGGTTATGCCATTTTAGGTTTTGCTTTAACTGAAGCTATTGCTTTGTTTGCCTTAATGATGGGATTTTTAATATTATTCGTCTTTTAATGTGCTGCAAATATTTATTTTTTTCTTTTTTATTTCCTAAAACGAGCACCTCAGGGCTCGAACGTTTCGTACGTTTGAGCCCTTCCCTCGCCGCACACGGATAAAAGAGCTAACAAAAAAAAACAAGGGGGTATTTTACCTTTGCATCTGCTTAGACAGTAGAGCCCCGAAGGAATTCAAAAAAGATTGTTCTTGGGTAAAGAGCTTTGTCTCTCTACCCTAACGGGGAGAGGTCAAAGAGCAGAAAAGGTCATATTTTTTTGCTTACTTCTCCAGGGTCCAAAGGATACTTATTTGGCTTGTAAAACCCCTTCTTTCGTAAAGCCAAATAAGGAAAATCATCAAGGCATATCCGGCCGAAGGCCGGATATGCCTTGACGATTTCCGCGCACTCCTTGACGAAAGGAGGCACGTAGTGCGAAGACCTGAGGGAGAGGTGCGTACCACTCGACCAGAGGGATAGCGCTTTACGATTGGAGCGGGCCTCTTTTTTGTTTGATTCTCTGCTTCACATAGCTGACGAAGGCCGCAGGTGGGCTTTATTCGCTATGTCAGTGAGCATAGCGAATCCAGGGCTTATAGTTTAATTGGTTCAAACGCACCGCTCATAACGGTGATATTGTAGGTTCGAGTCCTACTAAGCCTATATTCCATAAGACCGAAGTAATGAACGTTAGGCTGAAAGACGTTATAAGGATGCGTATAACGTTTCGCGCTGGATTTAGATAGTAGTAGATCCATTACGAACCACCCCCCCCCGCGGCTTGGCAGATGGGTGTGTTGAAGGTCATTCCGAACTTTGCTACAATATTGTTTTTAGGAAAAGCGAATGAAAGCCGTAGGGAGACGGCGTAAAACGAGAAAAGCCCATAGCGCTGCGACCAAGAGGCAGAGGGCCTGCGTCGTATAGTCATTGTCCACACAGCAGTAAAAAAAAATATATATCTATTTTTTTAATTCTCTTGAAAACTTATAAAAAAATAAAAAAACTGATAGGACACGAGCCAAAATGGCTGAGAAAAAACTCCATTACAGAGAACTCTTATTTCTCAGCCGGCGAAGTGCGCGGAAATCGTCAAGCCATTTCTGGTCTTCGGCCCTTTGTTCGGACCCGGTTCTAAGCGCAAATTGACCACTTTGATTGGTAAAGTGGGCAAAAGGTAGCTGTGACCAAATATCTGGTGGTGGCTCTCTCCACTTTGTTCTCTTGCTTATCCTAGTTTCTTTGTTTTACAGTTCCAAAATGCGAAAATAAAAAAATATATCTTCTATTGTTTTATTTTTCGCTACGCCGTGAATAAATTGCTATAGGCTCTGTTCATGGCTCGCATTTTAGGTGAGAGTTTTTTTTCATGAATTTGTTGTCCAATTAAAGAATTGAAATTGTCATAATCAAGAATCTCCGGGTGTATAGCTCAGTTGGTAGAGCAATAGGCTTTTAACTTAAAGGTCGCAGGTTCAAGTCCTGCTATACCCAAGCTTTGGATTTAGTAACTCTGGCAGTTCGTATACGCGTCCAAATATAACTTAGTGTCTTCGGGTGGAGGGGATCATATATTACGAATCATTACGCTAAGCCTAACAGGCTCAGGTGTTGAAAAATTGATATATATATAAAAAAAAAATAAAAAATTTGTTGACCCGGAACAAGCTTGCGTGTTTCCCGGCTCAGATAATAAAAAATGTATTCTCTTCTACCCATCCTTGTTTAGCCATACGAGCATAACTGGCTTGAGCAAAGCATGCAATTACTTTGTAATGGCATTATAAAGATTTTTCTACGATCGTCACTTCGTGACTCAACTTGCATTAGCTGAACGTTAGGGCGCAGCTAAACCTTCGTGGATGGCTGAGGCCGGGCACCCTTAATATCTACAAAAACAGCGTTCGCTGAAAAAAGTAATTATAGGCTCCGGCCGCAGGCCCTTTTTTGTCAGACAAAAAAAGTCCCCTTTGGGGCCCTGCGGGCAGATACTGTAAAGTTTCTGGGTTCGGAGAGGCACTCTACAAAATATTTTTTTGTTTGACATTCGCTTTTAGAAATGGCTGAGAAAGAAGGCGCGTAGCGGAAAAAATCTATATTTTTCTACCCCTCTCCCTTATCGGGTCGAGCACTACGTGCCTAAAATATTTTTTTTCACTTCACTTCGCTTTACTTTTTTTCTATATTTTTTCTTTATCCAAGGCCTAGTGATTGCATAACTTCAAGGGTTGGCGGATATGATGGAATTGGTAGACATGCCAGGTTTAGGTTCTGGTGACCGTAATGTTCGTGGGGGTTCGAGTCCCTCTATCCGTACAAGTTGGAATTGGTTCAATTAGTTTTTGTACCGCAGGAAAAAAAAACTATTTTAGGTAAATCAGTTTTTTTTGAAAGCATCCGTTTTTTGCCTTTTTTTTTCTGACAGGGCCCCCAGGGGGCCTGTCTGACAGTTTACCCAGGGGCCCTGTCAGACAGTCGCGGGCCCTTGTCGGACAGTATTTTGTTTTGTGGTGTCCGACACAACAAAGTCCGGGGCTTTGTCAGTCAGACAAAAAAAAAAGTCCGGGGCCCTTTTTTCTTCGCATTACGTGCCTGCGGGCAGATACTGTAAAGTTTCTGCGCCCTTTTTTCGTTTCGGAAAGCCAAAGCAGTATCCTTCGGGGCCAAAGGTTCCGAAGGGCCGAAGCTCATAAATGGCTTGAGGATTTCCGCGCACGAATACCAGAGGCGGCTGGACCCTCTCCTTATAGGTCGAGTGCCCGAAGAGCCCTAGGGTTCGGGAAAACGCATTGAAGAGAATGCAGTTAACTCATTAACATACTCACGGATGGAGAGGGATTCGAACCCCCGGTATTCTCAATACTTCGGTTTTCAAGACCGACTCTTTCAACCGCTCAGACATCCATCCTTTTCGTAATCAGCTCTTAAACTTGAAGCAAACAATAAATAATAAACCTAATATTCAATTACTATGTAAATAAAAGTTCAGAGAATAAACAAAAATTTTTGTTTTGTTTGGCTAGGCTTGTAAGGCTCCACCCGAACCCGAATGGCCCAAAGCACGGAGTAAGCGACCCCAGTGGCCCCGAAGGCCCGAAGGCTACAAACGGCTTGACGATTTCCGCACACGAGCACCAGAGGGAGAGGGCTTGGCGGGAACTCTTACGTTCAAGCTACAGTCAGAGTAGCCTTGCCTATTCCGTACTCCACGAGGCTTCGCGTAAGTAACTTATTAAATATGACTGTTAAAAATCTACAAGAGCTGCTGTCAGCGGCAGAGGATAAAATCTCTATATTTTGTGCGCCCTCTACTAAAAAATAAACAGCGTAGACGCGCCAGCAGCCCGGAGCTTTATTAGCTCTATTAGCATAGGAGTGTAGCAGATCGAAGGACTCTCTGGCGAGAATAAGGTAGTCAGTTAAAATAGCTCCACTTTCTATCAGTAGCTAGACTTGTGCTTTAGCCTCTCGCATAACAGCTTTATGCTCTGTGCTTTGCTTACTTTGCGGGTTTGCTTTTTTTCATTCAAGCTTCGCCCTACAGGCCATAGAAGCATGTCGCAGGACATAAAAATATTTTTTTTATTTGTAAGCCCATACAGTATACGATGTGCTACTCGTTTAGCTAGCTTCCAGTCTCTATTCACTGTGTTCAACGAGCTTCGCAATAACCACCCCTAAAATACCCTTATTTTTCGAATCAAGTAGGTGTTGATCATGAATCATCGGCGATAATTCATGACGGTCAAATTCTTTCTTTTTTTTCAATGCGGATATAGATTAAAGGTAAATTATCTGCCTTCCAAGCAGAAGATATGGGTTCGATTCCCGTTATCCGCAATGCCTAAAAAAAACAAATTAAACTTCATATGTTTGCATCAAGATTTAAAGTTTGTCGCCAAATTTTAGAAAATGTTTGGCAGACCAAAAAACTTACTCTAAAACAAAAATTACTTATTTCGGAGCTTCAAAAACAAAAAAAAAATAAAAAACAATCTGACTTTTCCATACAATTACAAACTATAAAAAAGTTGTCCCTTTTTTATGGAAATTTACCCATAAAAAAGATGCAAAGCGCTAAAACGCACACTTATATAGATAAAAAAAACAGTTTGCTATTCAATATAGAAAAAAGATTGGACGTTATTCTGGTTCGTCTTAATTTTTGTTCAACTATGTTTCAAGCAAGGCAACTAATAAGTCATAAAAATATTTGTGTCAATTATAAAAAGGTCAATATTCCTGGTTTTCAAGTATCCAACGGTGATCTTATATCTATTCAAGAAAATTCTTTAGATTTTTTCAAATCAAACATAAGACAAAATTTCCAAACTAACCGAATAAGGAGAATGAAACCTAATCATTTAGAAATAAATTATAAAACACTAAAAGCTGTGGTATTATATGAACCTCAACAAATACAATTTCCTTATAAAATAGATCTAGACCTTCTTGATTAAAAGGAACGAAAAATTCATATTTTTTTTGACTTGTCAATTTTCTCCTGTCAGTTTTTTTTCTTTTTTTCTCTAACAGTCCCCCTGGGGCCCTTTTTTTTTAAGTTTTTTTTAAGTTTTTTTCCCTGTCAGACAAAACCCCCTGGGGCCCTCGGCTCCTACCGTAGCCTTGTACAGCTCATAGAATCCCAGGGTCACTGAGGTGAGACTAGATGCTGTGGACGAAACCCAGATGAATTATCAGCTTGACGATCCGAGATGGATGGTAAAATAATGCGTTATGACAAAAAAGTAAAAAATATATCATAGTAAAAAAATAATTTTTTGTTTGATCCGAAGGGTGCTTTGGATACTTCTTTGGTTTTACGAAAGAAGGGTCCTCTGTAATAGACCTGAAATGGCTTTTCCGCACACGCCGGCTGATACGGCCGGAAATGGCTTGACGAGTTACGCGCACGAAGACTATAATCCCCCCATTAAAAATTCCAACGCGTTTATTTATTATAAATAATTCAAAGTCACTACTAAATTTATTTATTAGTAATGACACTCCATGGGTTCTTTATTATATACGTATCTTCTATTATTAAGCTGTGCTTTCTCTATATATGCTTTTGTATATTATTATTTCATGAAATAATTGATTTACTACATCCGAGTTGTAAAGGCACCTCCTTCGGTGCCTTCCCTGTCCTTAACGCGGGCCCTTCCTATAGCCTATGTTTATTATTGGGGCTTTTGTTTCCCGCGGCCCGCGAGGAGGTTATGCGCTCGCGGCTAGCTGTATGCTTGCAGCTTACAGCCAACGGCTCACTGGAAATGCGAACAGGATACGCCATAGCTCACATGAAGAAATCATCTGTGTACACTTGCAAAAAATTTTAAGGATTCATATGCAGGCTGCTGAGGTTTAACTCTACAGCTTTTGATAAATATATTTATAAATCAAACCTTTCGGATTATAATCCGGTTTATAAACTTAAATTCATGTATTAAATTTTTAAGTCTCCTTTAAAAACCTTAAATTATAAAGATTTAGTTAAGGAGGTTGTAACTAAGGCATATTGTTATAGTATTAATAAGGTTAAATATTTTAGTAGTAAATTTGAGTCCTGTGATAGGCTAACAGATTACAGTAAAGTAACTTGGAAGGATAACGAAGCTGATTGGTGTAGCGATAGACCGATGAAAAATATATTCATTAGAAGTTTTCGTGGGTCTCGATTCAGAATATGTTCGAAATGATTTCAATAGTAAACCTTCCAAGGACGATAAGTATTTTGTAGGTGTGTCAAAAAGACACACCTAGCGAGAATAATGTTTCCAGGAATTAAATGCTAAAGATAGAAAGAGGGTCAAAGATAGGAACCGGCGGAGTTTTAATTTTATGTCCGGTAATAAGGTATTGTCTTACCAACTATTGATAGTGAGCATTGATCTGGGAGTGAATTCAAATCATATTATTTTGACTGAAGAAAGGTGATCGGATTCATTTTACTTTTCTAATAGGTTGTATTTCAAGTATTTGAGAAAGTCTGACAGGAGTTCAACCTCCTGGGCCAGACTGGCCGCCAATATACCGCTTTTATTTAATATCTCATTTCACTCTAGCCGAAATGCAAACATTTCGAGATTTTAATAAGATAAAGAAAGGAGTCGATTCGTGTCCAGGTTCATTCGTTACAATGAGAGGTCGTACGGAGGTTCATATTGAGTTTAAAGGGGGGGGGAATGATGGATCTCGAAATTCGTTTACTAGACACCGCGTTGTTAGCACCTGCGGGTTATAAAGACTTAGCTTCTTTAGGTGAATTTGTAGGACTTGAAAAGAGGGATATTGGTGAGAATATAAAGACTATGGAGATTTTTATTAATGAAAACCCTACGAAATTTTCTAACTATGCTATGATAGATTCTGTTATTGCGTTGTCCTATTGGCTTAGTATCCATAATTTGACTCACGGGGAGAGGACAATTTTATTAACAGTTGGAGGGATATCTGCTATAGATGTTTTGAATCCTTTCTGAAATGTGAAGGATTGAGTATAAGAAAGTTGTTTTGTAGTATTAGTAGTAACTTTGAAAGATATAGTAGTTTCGCTCATAATAGTTTTATGGGTGGTCGGGGTGAAGTCCTTTGTGGTCGGTTTGATTGAGAAGCAGTTTCATGATTTAGAGCTGACTGGGGCTTATTCTGGATGAAGATGTTACCGTGGTTAGATTTGGGTGGAGCATACGTAACAAAGGATTTTAATGATTTCAAACCTGCTGATGTTTTTGGGTTCGGGGATGTTGAGTTTAACTTCCCGGACTCCGTTAAATATCCTTGTCTTCCAGTTAAAACGCGTAATGGTCTTATATTTCCTTTAAGCAGTTAAAACTCAATGTATAGGTTTTAAGATATCTCTTGCTTTGTGGATGGGAGCTGATTTAAAACTAATCGAAGGCCCTCCGGGCCGCCTTAAACCTTTAGGAAAATTCGTGAATGAAATCCCTTTAAAACGTAATATCTATAGTAAAGGAACACTAGGCAATGCTTTCTATAAACTTGTTTTAATTTCACTTTATGGACGTGTAAAGGGTTATTTCGATACCAGGTCGGGGGTCACGTGTTAGGGAAAGGAGGTAAACTTACAAACCCTTACATCGCTAGTTTAGTTACCGGGTAGAGGAGTTTTAGGTTCCATTTCGAACGTGATTTAAATTCATAGGGGTTTAGTCGTGTCGGCTACGGTCGACGGATTTATTTCGACGTTATCTGTTATCTTTGGATGAGGTTTTTACTGTTGTCCAGGGCCTTTAATAAATCTTTATAAAAAGTCTGTTTTAGATTTTGAGGGTCGACGAGACACTCTTCCAAAGGGAGAGGGCTTTAGCTCTCTCCCCCAGGGAGAGCTTAAATCTAGTTATTTAGAAGAGAAAGGTAGTACTTCTAAGTTATATTCCTGGAAAATTCGAGGACAATTGCACTTGTCTAAAGGTAAAATATCAGCCATGGCGGGTCTGCAGAAACCTGCCGAGACGGTTGATATAAGTAAATTATTTGATTGGTTTCAAAGTAAGGTAATGTGTTCAAGTTGTAAAACTTTAAATGTAACAAAAATTTTTACAAGTTTCATTTCTGTCTACAAAGAGTTTCCTTTCGGGAATATCGAATTGTATAAGTACATTTAACTCAGTACGATTTTAAGCCTCAAATTGATAAGATTAAATCGACAGAAAATAGTTTTTTAGGTGTAGATTATTTGCTGAGTAAACCCTGGCAGAATGTCTTCAATATGAAAACTTTTATCAATAGATCTGTTAAAACATACCCGTTCAAGATTGATAATCTAAAATCGCTTGAAGATTTTGATAAATATGTTTATAGCTTTAATAGTAGTTTCAAAATCGAGCGGTTACGGCGGTTGAAGATCAATTTTGTTGGAGGAGGTTTTGAGTAAAATGGATACAAACTTTATTAAAAATAAAAGTCGTGAAACAATCGAATACAACTTTCTATTTTTCACTATTAAAGAGTTTTTAAATAGTAAATGTTTTTAAAACGCTTGATCCTGATTTAAAAGGTTTGGCTTTAGTTTTTGATGAAAAGGTTATGTCAACTTTACCCGACACCCAATTGTTATGTGTTTAAGCAGTTGGTACCCAAGGAAGATTGGGTACAAGTTTATAGAGATACGTTAGACAATGTGATGAGGAAACAAAGTTTGATGAATAATCATATATAAAGATGAGTTATCATATATAAAGGATATTGAAATATGAAAAAGAAGTTGGGTTTGCGTACAAAAAATTTTTCCATTGAATACACTATAAAGTTATTTATAGAAAGGGTGAAGAAGCATCTACTTTTTTATTTACGGTAAAACCCCTGAAGATTGCCATAAAATTATTGAATTCATAAGTCAGGCATTCAAAATATCATTAGACCCGAATTTGGTACAAAGACGTTAGTCTTGTAGAGATAAAGACTTGTGTAGTAATTCCGCTTCAATAAAAGCGAATTTATAATATTTATTACAGAACTCCAAACCTTTTCACGAGGTCTATAGGGGGACGAGACCCGTAAGGGCGGCAATTCTGATGATTCATGTAAAAGGTGTGGAATTGTTATTGTTTGTTAACTTTACAGGTTGCGCTGGTGTCCTGCATTACGTATATACTTTTAGATTTAGTAGATAGGAAAAGATGGCTTAATACTGACGCGGCGTTTTTTTCTTTATTCAAATCGCATATGTTTAAACTGGACATAAGAAAGAAAGAGCGTGAAGGATGTCGCCTCAACCAGTAAAACTGGTGATATTTCGGAGGTTGGAAGTGTTGAAATACCTCTCCAACCTTATGTAGATACCATTTTACATGGTTTGACGGGCGGTTTGTACAGGGCCCGAGTACTTATTCACCGCGGCATGCTGATCCGCGATTACTAGCGATTCCAACTTCATGTTCTCGAGTTGCAGAGAACAATCCGAACTTAGGCAATCTTTCTGGATTCGCTCCGCCTTACAGCATTGCTTCCAATTGTAATTGCCATTGTAGCACGTGTGTAGCCCAGCCCATAAGGGCCATGCGGACTTGACGTCATCCCCACCTTCCTCCAGTATATCACTGGCAGTTTTTTGTGAGTGCAGCACATGGCTTGGAGTGTCAATCATTTTGACTAAGACTGAGGAACTCAGTGTGAAGTGTACAATGCTCTGAGAGCTTCGTTCGTCGGAGAATACCGTATGAAAACTTTTGTATGGTCATATCCATAGAGCTTTCTCAAGCTTATTTTGCACTTGGTATAATAACTATTTGGGTAGTTCTTATGCAGAATTATGCCGTAACGTTAAGCTTTGGCTAGGCTTCACTGGTTCTGTAAGGTAATTAAGCTATATAAGCGTGAAGAACTTCCGTTATTTAAGCGTGAAGGAGGTATATTAGGCCTTTCATTTGTTTGTAGTCGTTACTCACCTCTGGCCCGTCAGGGTCCATGAGTGCTAGCTTTTCTTGTACCGGTCACGGTAGGTTAAACAAAGGCCCGTAGGGTTTTCTTTGGTTAAAACACTTGCTAAGCAGAGGCCCGTAGGGAAGATTTATGACTTTGCAAACTAATAATCTGGTAAGCACAGGCTAGGTAACCTGTGGTTGGATTGTCTCCCTTTTCTATATACATCTTTATTTTCTTTTTGTTACCATAAAAACGAAAAAACAATCAAATTTTTTTGTTTTAGGGCTGAAATCCGAAGATGAAGCATCATATAAAATGTATGAAAATATTTGTGCGATTTTTTGGGCCCTGGCTGGGGGCCTTATTTCTTAGTAGGATGCTTAATTGGTTAGTGATACGCAAGATGATTTATATTGTAAGTTTGTATAGGTTCAAATCCTATTTATGCGTAAATTAAATAATCATACTCAAAAAAAAGAGTTTGATCCTGGCTCAGAATGAACGCTAGCGATATGCTTAACACATGCAAGTCGAACGTTGTTTTCGTCCTTACGTGTTGAAGGTTGGATTCGGAGAAGAAACCCTTTTTTCTTCTCTGAGCTGCTCAACTTTTAATCAGTTGAGCCTGCGGCCTCCGATCAACCGTGAGAATCGTTGAAAACAAAGTGGCGAACGGGCGAGTAATATGTGGGAATCTGCCAAACAGTTTGGGCCAAATCCCGAATAAACGAAAGCTAAAAGGCGCTGTTTGATGAGCCTACAAAGCATCAGGTAGTTGGTTAGGTAAAGGCTGACCAAGCCAACGACGCTTAGCGGGTCTGTTAGGACGATCCGCCGCACTGGGACTGAGACACGGCCCAGACTCCCACGGGAGGCTGCAGTGGGGAATCTTGGACAATGGGCGAAAGCCTGATCCAGCAATATGGCGTGAGTGAAGAAGGGCAATGCAGCTTGTAAAGCTCTTTCGTCGAGTATGCGATTATGACAAGACTCGAAGAAGAAGCCCCGGCTAACTCCGTGCCAGCAGCCGCGGTAAGACGGGGGGGGCAAGTGTTATTCGGAATGACTAGGCGTAAAGGGCACGTAGGCGGTGAATCCAGTTGAAAGTGAAAGTCGCCAGCTCAACTGGCGGAATGCTTTCAAAACCAATTTACTAGAGTAAGGCATAGAGGAAAGCGGAATTTCGTGTGTAGCGATAAAATGCAAAAATATACGAAGGAACGCCAAAAGCGAAGGCAGCTTTCTGGTTCTTTAACTGACGCTAAAGTGCGAAAGCATGGGGAGCAAACAGGATTAGATACCCTGGTAGTCCATGCTGTAAACGATGAGTGTTCGTTCTTGGTCTACTGATATCGCACTCTTTTGGTATGACTTAAGCTCGGCTTAATGCTTAAATTATTGCAAAGGTAGTGTGACTCGATTGTTTTCTTCAAGTTCCAACAATCGTGAAAAATATGTGATGATCAGGGGCTGAGCTAACGCGTTAAACACTCCGCCTGGGGAGTACGGTCGCAAGGCTGAAACTGTGCGCCATTTCACGATATATTAGGCCCGCGCCCCCAGATCAAAATGATCAGGCAACAGGCGCCGTGCGAGTTGCAAATCACGCACGTAATGCTAGCAGCTCATCCGACGCTATAACCAAAAGCAATCCGGCGAAAGCCTAGGGGAGTATAGCATGCTGCTAAACGGAGACACAGATACAAGCACATATATCGAGGCCATCTTCGGAGCAACCAGTCGTTCATAGGTTCTATCTCTGAGTCTACTGCGGGTCTGCCTTCCCGAAGCAGTCAAACTGCTTAAGAGTGGGGGGTCTCCTCAGAGTTTCGGGGGATCCCATAAAGCAACCGCTCATCAGAAACACCAAAGGTGTGCAATGACTCGAACCTAAAAACGACACTGACCTAAATATCGTAACTTGGGGTCCGCGGTATTCGCCGCCGGGGACGGATGCCTGATAGTAGCTTAACGCGCTAAGCAGGCAAGTATCACTACTCCATCAAGAACATTCTGTTCCCTCCCGGAGCATCGTGTCTCTTATGATAGAAATCAAGCCTCCGGAGATAGGAGGAGTTTTTAAGTTCCAAAAAGACAAAAAGAAGAGTTATCATGACAAAATGCAATTACGAGCAACTACTAGACCTCGAGATATTTAGGCTAGCTTACGAGCTAAAGAAATCGAAATCAGGCAATATGAACCCTGGTGCGGATAAAGAAACTCTCGACGGTTTCTCCCAAGCCTATGTTGAGAAGGTCGTCCGTCAACTAAAAGACGAATCATTTCAATTCCGTGCGTCACGAAGAGAATTCATTCCTAAAGCAGACGGCAAGCTTCGTTCCCTGGGCATACCATCACCTAGAGACAAGATAGTACAAGAGGTCATGAGGAGGATCTTTGAACCTCTATTTGAACCGCGGTTCCTGGATTCGTCTCACGGATTTAGACCTCATCGATCACCGCACACGGCTCTACGACAAATCCGTCGATGGACAGGCACCTCCTGGATGATCGAAGGAGACATCAAAGGATACTTCGACAACATCGATCATCACCTACTCGCGGGATTCATAGCAGAGTTGGTAAAGGACCAACGGCTTATCGCGCTTTATTGGAAATTGGTACGCGCTGGCTATGTAAACCAAGGCAAAGCAGAGCCACACTTGCTAACAGGAGTACCTCAAGGAGGGATACTATCGCCTCTGCTTTCCAACATCTACCTACACCAGTTCGATCTATTCATGGAGGAAATCAAAGTAAAATATAGAACGACCGGTGCGCTTTCCAAAACCAACCCGATCTACTTGAAGGCGCGGAATAAATACTACAAGCTTGTGAAATCATCCAAGGCTTCTTCAACCGAAATCATCCGAGCGAGACGCGATATGTTGAAAATGACTTACGCGATTCAAACAGGTTCTAGGGTGCGTTATGTTAGATACGCGGACGATTGGGTGATCGGGGTCACGGGTCCAAAAGCCCTGGCCGTACAAATCCAAGAAGAGGTCTCTACCTTCCTCCAAGAAAAACTAAAACTTTCGCTTCAGGCCGAAAAAACACGTATTACCAATCTATCAAGAAGCGAAGCTTTATTCCTAGGAACCTTAATAAGCATCACAACTCGTAAATACGCACAAAGCCAGAGGGTGGGGGGGGGTCACAGGCGAGCCTCCTTCGGTAGAATACGCCTGCGCATACCCATCAATATACTTATCGGGAAGCTCTCACAAATGGGGGCGTGCGACGAAAAGGGAACGCCCAAAGCGGTGCCCAAATGGATCTTTCTAAACGTGGGAGAAATAATAAACAAATATATGACTGTGTTCCGGGGATACTACAACTACTACTCATTCGCAGACGATATCCACCACCTTCTCCGAATAATATACATACTAAGATACTCGGCTATCAACACGGTCGCCCGTAAACTGGGGCTTAACACGGCCAAAGTAATAAAACGCTTCGGCGTGGACCTAATCTTCCGGGATCACACGAATGAGATCAAGCATAAGCTAAATTTCCCGCGATCCTTACCTAATAAGCGCATGAACTTCGCCTTGAGTCGCCTTCGTCGGACCCTATAGTTCTATTTGATACAAGCTGTGCTCGCATTCAGTGTTGGACGACCCGTGTCAAGTATGCGGCTCCTACGAACAGGTGGAGATGCACGGCATAAAAAGACTAAGCCGCGACAACGCGGTTTTACTAGGTTGATGGCCCAATTGAATCGTAAAGAACTCCTCCCGGTCTGCCGTAACTGTCATAGGAAGATTCATAGAGAGGAATACAACGGAATGAGGCTGGAACGATTACTCGCAAGGAACAAAAGACATCTTGATTAGTTAGTGACAGGGAGAGCCATATGCCGGGAAACTGGCACGTATGGTTCGGAGGGAGGTATATGTCTTCCACAAGGGAGATGGGTACCGACCCTACCAAAGGAATTGACGGGGGCCTGCACAAGCGGTGGAGCATGTGGTTTAATTCGATTCAACGCGCAAAACCTTACCAGCCCTTGACATATGAATAAGTGTGCTTGTCCTTAACGGGATGGTACGAAAATTCATACAGGTGTTGCATGGCTGTCGTCAGCTCGTGTCTTGAGACGTTGGGTTAAGTCCTATAACGAGCGCAACCCTCGTTTTGTGTTGCTAAGACATGCTTTGGTTCAATCCTTGACCACTGGAGACTGACGAAGACTACGCCGTGAAAATGGAGGATACCGACGAGCTAAGTTTTTGCAAACGCCGTGTGGCTCATTCTGAAAAGAATATGACCATACAAAAGTTTTCATACGGTATTCTCCGACGAACGAAGCTCTCAGAGCATTGTACACTTCACACTGAGTTCCTCAGTCTTAGTCAAAATGATTGACACTCCAAGCCATGTGCTGCACTCACAAAAAACTGCCAGTGATATACTGGAGGAAGGTGGGGATGACGTCAAGTCCGCATGGCCCTTATGGGCTGGGCTACACACGTGCTACAATGGCAATTACAATTGGAAGCAATGCTGTAAGGCGGAGCGAATCCAGAAAGATTGCCTAAGTTCGGATTGTTCTCTGCAACTCGAGAACATGAAGTTGGAATCGCTAGTAATCGCGGATCAGCATGCCGCGGTGAATAAGTACTCGGGCCCTGTACAAACTGCCCGTCAAACCATGGGAATTGGTTTCGCCCGAAGCAGCCGACCAAGGATCACCCATTACTCGGGGTGTTCCACGCCGTTGTTGAGTGTGGTTTACTAGAGTCATTGGTTATCTTATGTAGGAGACCAAGGTTGGGCCATTGACTGAGGTTAAGTCGTAACAAGGTAGCCGCAGGGGAACCTGTGGCTGGATTGACTCCTTTTTTCTAATTCCATCAAAAATGGCAAGCGGCAAAAAAATAATAAAAAAAATTGGCTTTACGAAAGAAAGCTTTCAATTTACAATCTCGAATACAATGACACAGCTAAAAAAAAAATAATAAAATAAATTGAAAATTTCATCATGATACTTTTTTATGTTTTTATTGTTCTCGCTTTAGTTTCGTGTGCTTTCGGTATACGTGCAAAAAATCCCGTTCATTCTGTTTTATTTTTAATCCTAGTTTTTTGCAATACTTCCGGTTTACTTGTTTTGTTAGGTGTTGACTTCTTTGCTATGTTTTTTTTAGTTGTTTATGTAGGAGCCGTTTTCATTTTGTTTGTCGTTATGATGTTACATATAAGGATAGAAGAAATTCACGAGAATGTATTGCGCTATTTACCTATAGGTGGTTTTATTGGGCTTATTTTTTTTTTTTTTTAATATTTTTAAGCCCTTCTTTCGTAAAGCCGTCTCTTGTCTGACAATGCTTACGCACCTTCGGACCCTTCCCCCAAAAGTGGGCTTTGGATCCCTCTCCCTATGGTCGAGTGTCCCCGTTCCGCGTTTTCTGGTCAAAAAACGCGTCTTCGATCAAAAAAAAATATAGATTTTTTTTACTTTAGCTCTCGACCAACGGGAGAGGACACTCTCCCCGATAGGGGAGAGGCCCGGAGTGCCCGACCAGCAGGAGAGGCCCGCCGGCTCCACTTGCCGGAGGCCGCGACAGGCAATCAAGCCTATAAAGACCTGTATTGCAGCCTTCGTGATGGCCGCTTTCTCTTCGGGCTATGCGACCATAGACTAGATAAAGAAAAGCACAGGGCGTGAAGCGAATTCTAACCCAACAACTAGGAAGCGGTAGATTATTATCGGGATCATAATCAGCATGTCGGAATAGTTTAGTAGGGTAGAACAGCGGGATCATAATTCGCACACGGGGGTTCAAATCCCTCTTCCGATAGGCAAAAAAAATATTTTTTTGCTGGTAACTAACCATATATAAATTTCCATCTAATTTGGGCTACGGTAAAGAGAGATCTACGATGTTTCTTAGCATAATTACACAATCCAATATACTGTATGTGTTGTATTGACAAAGCGATCAATATCATATACAATGCAACTTGAGTTTTCATTATATACTTTGTTCACAAAGTATATAAACGACCGCTATATCCCATATCTACGTACTTTTGTTAACAAAGTGTAGAAAATTAGCTTCGAAAAGCTGTCCGGTTATAAATGAGTTATAATTCATTTTAGAGGATTCATTGCTTTGAAATAAAAAAAGAATATATATATATTTTTTTTTTCGCCTTCGATTCTTAACTCACCATGAAGAAACACTGGAAACTTTTAGATGCCAGAACCTTGCTAAGCTTGGCACTTTGATTTCGGGTTTTCGATAACCGTGAAGTTTCTACCTCTCTACTTCATTTTTCAATCTTAATAGTCCACCAATTACAAGGCACGGAGTGCCCTTTGGAAAGTAACCTAAGGCAATCGGTCCATTTTAGAATCCAACCTTACAAAGACGTCGTGCACAGCGCGCCGATAGTTTGACTAGCTTTAAGATTCGGGGCGAAGGCCCTCGGGGCCCAGGGGGGACTGTCATAAAAAAAAAGGTAAAAAAACTTACAAAAACTTAAAAAAAAATAAAAAAATTTACAAGGCCTTTTTTATCTATTTTTTTTCTGCTTTCTGCGCGTTCGGCCTGGCATGCCTTAAACTTGTTGTTTTTAAGTGCAAGTAGCAAGTGTAGCTTGCCTTTTTTCAGTAGCAAATTAAAGTGCAAGCTTACAGTGCCTTATGGGTGGTCCGGTGGTCCTATGATATCCTCCACTAGACGCTCAGGCCCTTTGGCCTTTTATCTTTGTACAAATTAGTACAAATTTTAATATAATTAATTAAAATCGGCAAAAAAAGGAATTTATTATTATTTTATAAATAATATAATAATAAAATAAATTAGATTATTTATTTAAAAAAAAAAAAATTTTTAGAGCCGGGCACTATGGTAAGATGTGAAAACACCCGATCCCATTTCGACCTCGATATGTGAAATCGTCTTAGACCATATGTACTGATTCATAAATTTCGGGAGACATGGTCCACGCCCGGACAACGCACTTGATAAAAAAAAAATATATATATACGACCAAAATTAAATTACTAAAATACAAAAATGCTGTTAGACAAACGCAGATAGCTTACGAAAAAAATACGACCATATCCTCTAAACTCTAGTCGAGCCGGGGATAAGATAACCATGCCAGTGGTTTAAAACTTACTTTGTTGGTCCTTCTTCTAGAAATGGCTGAGAAAGAAGGCGCGTAGCGGATACTTCTTTGGTTTTACAGGACTTTACGAACTTGTTATATGAATTCGCCGCACGAGGGACGCAGTGATGAACAATCCCGGGGACCAAGCCCTAAAGTATTGCGTAGCCTGACTTTAGCCAAAGGATCCGAAGAATCATATAAAAATAATGATGAATCATCATAGATAAATAAAAGGCGATAAACAAAAATATATTTCTTTTTTTGTTGGCTGTTCGCGGGATAGAGTAAGTGGTAACTCGTCAGGCTCATAATCTGAATGTTGTGGGTTCGAATCCGACTCCCGCCAAAAAAGGTGATAAAACGGGTGAGAAAAAAAAAATGCAAAAAATGAACAACCCACCCACAAAACACGAGGTCCGGTTCTAGATATAACTTTTCTGATTTCCTTTCCCGCCCGGGGCTTTAGCCCGTATTTTAAAAAAATCTATAGAAAGAAGTCGCTTATATTCCAATTCTTTTCATTTTTATTGCAAAAAAAAAAGAAAAAAAATCTTATGTAAAACTAACGTCCTACATCTTCGGCCTCAACTAAATCAATTTACGTATTTGACACAATTCCTTTGGTTATGTTTGTTTTATATTACTTTCTATTTTGTCTTATATTAAATATTGGTTTTTACCAATACTGAGCAAAGATGTTGTATGGCTTTTTCTCTTTGTTTCTCTATATTGGGGGGGCGAAGCATATAGCTTCGCCCCCCCCCTTATTTCGGGAGATAGCGCGGAGCCACTAGGGATCAATGAAAGCTCAATCTAGTAAAATGGTGGGTTTTAATCATTTTTATGGAGTAGTCAAGCAGGTTAAATTCCTGGAGTATCCAAGTGATATGCCTAGTTGGCTATGAAGTAGGTTCAATTCCTACTGTATCAAAAATAATGCATTGGATGGATGCCTAGGCATTGAGAAGGATGGACGCTTTCAAAGGCGAAACGCCATGGGGAGATATCGTCTGTGATCCATGGGTCTCCAATCGGGAAACCGTATCCAAGCGTAAGCGGCGCATTAGTGTGCTGCGGTACGCCTTGGACTTTCACAACTTAGCGAACTGAAACATCTAAGTAGCTAAAGGAAAGGAAATCAACCGAGACTCCGTTAGTAGCGGCGAGCGAAAGCGGATTAGGCTTCTCTCTTCATTCAATTTGTTGAGAATTGAATGATGTAAAAACCATTAAAGGAATTGTGAAAAAGATTGGAAAATCTTGCCAAAGAAGGCGATAGCCCTGTAGCACATTTTTCCATTGGTTTTATTCAATAAGTAAAACGCGGATACCGTGTTTGAATTTTGATCGCTTTTACGCGACCAAGGGGGACCACCCTCTAAGCCTAAGTATTCCTCAATGACCGATAGCGTACAAGTACCGTGAGGGAAAGGTGAAAAGAACCCTAAGAAAGGGAGTGAAATAGAAAACCTGAAATCCGATGCAAACAATCAGTCGAAGGAAGTTGGCTAAGTATATAAAACTTTCCACTCTAACGGCGTACCTTTTGCATAATGGGTCAGCGAGTAAATGGAAACAGCGAGCTTAAGCCATTAGGTGTAGGCGCAATGAAGTTGAATATTCTAGTTGTTTCTATTTGACCCGAAAAAAATTGAGCTATCCATGAGCAGGTTGAAGGGGCCCTAATCGGGCCTTGGAGGACCGAACCCACGCCTGTGGCAAAAGGCGGGGATGACTTGTGGATAGGGGTGAAAGGCCGTGCGACTTGAAGGACATTAGACAATGCAAATGGCCCTGTGGGCGGGGAAGTGCCGGGTCCTCCCGACCTTGGGCCCCCCCCCAGGGCTACTGCCATCCCAGCCGACGGGATGCTCCTACTTCACCATGCCCTCCCGGTAACGGGTAGGTATGAAGCGTGGGGAACAATGTAAGAAGTGTATGTTACAGCATATAACCTGCTAGGAGTGGCAAGACTACGGATCAACGTAAGTGAACTGTGCGACGACACTTCATAAAGAACCACCTACGAGTGTGTAGGCCCATAATCATTTTGTGGCCTCGGGATGTGATTTGGGACACGATGGGCCTTTGCGTGCCTCGATCGGCAAAAGATCACTGGAGTATAGCACAGGATCGTGAAATCTTGTAATAGAGTCAACATGTCAACAAGGTAAACCCAACGGGCTCCCGAAAAGGAGGTTTGGTCGTGAGATTAGATACCGCCCAGTGGGCAGAAGACGATACAAAAGGCGAGGGCTTCCCTGTCACGGGTTAAATAGGCAACATATGCCGACACCCA